GCTAACGTAGCTTAATTAAAGCATAACACTGAAGATGTTAAGATGGACCATAAAAAGTCCCGTAAGCACAAAAGCTTGGTCCTGACTTTACTATCAGCTACAGCCCAACTTATACATGCAAGTATCCGCACCCCCGTGAGAATGCCCTTAATCCCCCACCCGGGGACGAGGAGCCGGCATCAGGCACACCATAGATGGCCCAAGACGCCTTGCAACCGCCACACCCCCAAGGGAACTCAGCAGTAATAAACATTAAGCCATAAGTGAAAACTTGACTTAATTAAGGCTATCAAAGAGTCGGTAAAACTCGTGCCAGCCACCGCGGTTATACGAGAGACTCTAGTTGATAAACACGGCGTAAAGGGTGGTTAGGGGTATAATACAAATAAAGTCAAACACCCTCTAAGCCGTTAAAAGCATTTTGAGAATACGAAGTCCCACCACGAAAGTGACTTTACCCCCTCCTGACCCCACGAAAGCTAAGAAACAAACTGGGATTAGATACCCCACTATGCTTAGCCTTAAACTCAGATGTTAATAATACAAGAAACATCCGCCCGGGTACTACAAGCGCTAGCTTAAAACCCAAAGGACTTGACGGTGTCTCAGACCCACCTAGAGGAGCCTGTTCTAGAACCGATAATCCACGTTAAACCTCACCACCCCTTGTTTCCTCAGCCTATATACCGCCGTCGCAAGCTTACCCTGTGAAGGGTAAACAGTAAGCAAAATGGGTATACCCCAAAACGTCAGGTCGAGGTGTAGCCTACGAGGTGGGAAGAAATGGGCTACATTTTCTACATCAGAATACACGAACGGCGCCATGAAACTGGCTCCTAAAGGTGGATTTAGCAGTAAAAATCAAATAGAGAGTCATTTTGAATTAGGCTCTGAGACGCGCACACACCGCCCGTCGCCCTCCCCAATATAGACCTAATAAGTATATAACTAAATAACCGCAAAAACGGGGAGATAAGTCGTAACATGGTAAGTGTACCGGAAGGTGTACTTGGAACATCAGAACGTGGCCGAGATAGTTAGGCACCTCCCTTACACTGAGACTACATCCATGCAAGCTGGATCGTTCTGAGCTAAACAGCTAGCTTTTTTATTTAACCAACATTACACAATTTTTAGGTTAAACCTAACATAACTTCCTTTAACCAAATCATTTTACCTCCTGAGTATGGGCGACAGAAAAGGCACTTCAAAGCAATAGAATAAGTACCGCAAGGGAAAGCTGAAAAAGAAATGAAATAACTCATTTAAGCCCTACAAAGCAGAGACATAACCTCGTACCTTTTGCATCATGATTTAGCCAGAATTACGGAGCAAAGAGAAACTTTAGTTCCCCACCCCGAAACCAAGTGAGCTACCCCGAGACAGCCTAACTAGGGCAAACCCGTCTCTGTGGCAAAAGAGTGGGAAGATCTCCGGGTAGCGGTGACAGACCTATCGAACTTGGTGATAGCTGGTTGCCTAAGAAATGGATATAAGTTCAGCCTCATACTCCCCTACCCACATGCTACTGCCACTCCACGGGAAAGAGAAAACTATGAGAGTTATTCAAAGGGGGTACAGCCCCTTTGAGACAGGATACAACCTGTACCAGGAGGTTAAGGATCACACTAAACAAGATTATCGCTTTAGTGGGCCTAAAAGCAGCCATCTACTCAGAAAGCGTTAAAGCTCAAGCAACCCAAAATCTATTATTCTGATATAAAATCCTAAACCCCTTCTTCTACTAGGCCGTTCCATGCCCCCATGGAAGCGATACTGCTAAAATGAGTAACAAGAAGAAAACCTCTTCTCCATGCCTAGGTGTAAACTAGACCGGACCCACCACTACAACTTAACGAACCCAATCAAAGAGGGAAAAGTGATTTTTAAAAAAACCAAGAAAACCCCACAAAAACCATCGTTAACCCTACACTGGAAGGCTCCAAGGAAAGATTAAAAGAAAAGGAAGGAACTCGGCAAACATAAGCCTCGCCTGTTTACCAAAAACATCGCCTCCTGCAAAATCAACGTATAGGAGGTCCTACCTGCCCGGTGATATTTTAACGGCCGCGGTATTTTGACCGTGCAAAGGTAGCGCAATCACTTGTCTTTTAAATAGAGACCTGTATGAATGGTGAAACGAGGGCTTAACTGTCTCCCCTTTCCAATCAGTGAAATTGACCTACCCGTGCAGAGGCGGGTATAAAACTACAAGACGAGAAGACCCTATGGAGCTTAAGACACATAGTCAACTATGTTAAAAAACCTAAATTACAAGAACAAAACAAAATAAAAACTGACTAACGTCTTCGGTTGGGGCGACCACGGGGGAAAATTAATCCCCCACGTGGAATGGGATAAAATCCTAAAACCATGAGGCACACCTCTAAGTCACAGAACTTCTGACCAAAAGATCCGGTATTAACCGATCAACGAACCAAGTTACCCTAGGGATAACAGCGCAATCCCCTCCAAGAGTCCATATCGACGAGGGGGTTTACGACCTCGATGTTGGATCAGGACATCCTAATGGTGCAGCCGCTATTAAGGGTTCGTTTGTTCAACGATTAAAGTCCTACGTGATCTGAGTTCAGACCGGAGTAATCCAGGTCAGTTTCTATCTGTAAAGTTAGCCCTCCTAGTACGAAAGGACCGGAGACATGAGGCCTCTGCCCAAGGCACGCCTTACTTTTACCTAATGAAAACAACTCAATTAGACAAAAAAGAACATTACATACCCAAAGACCACGGGGTTGAGGTGGCAGAGTCCGGTAAATGCAAAAGGTCTAAGCCCTTTCCCGCAGAGGTTCAAATCCTCTCCTCAACTATGCTAGCAATCATTACACATCTGATTAACCCATTAACCTACATTATTCCAGTTCTACTAGCGGTAGCTTTCCTAACACTAATCGAACGAAAAGTTCTAGGCTATATACAACTACGAAAAGGCCCAAATGTGGTTGGACCTTACGGGCTTCTTCAACCAATTGCAGATGGGGTAAAACTATTTATTAAAGAACCCGTCCGCCCCTCCACCTCGTCACCATTTTTATTTCTAGCAACACCTATGCTGGCCCTTACCTTAGCCTTGATGCTATGGGCACCAATACCAATTCCACACCCAGTAGTAAACCTTAACCTTGGAGTCTTATTCTTGCTTGCCCTATCTAGCCTTGCAGTATATTCTATCCTAGGCTCCGGATGGGCATCTAACTCAAAATATGCATTAATTGGGGCCCTACGAGCCGTGGCACAAACTATCTCATATGAGGTTAGCCTTGGTTTAATCCTCTTATCCATCATTATCTTAACAGGAGGTTTTACCCTTCAAATATTTAATTTGACACAAGAAACAATCTGATTATTACTTCCAGCTTGACCCATAGCAGCAATATGATATGTCTCTACCCTTGCTGAAACTAACCGAGCCCCATTTGACCTAACTGAAGGTGAATCAGAGCTAGTTTCTGGCTTTAACGTAGAATATGCAGGAGGCCCCTTCGCACTATTTTTTCTTGCTGAATACGCTAATATTTTATTAATAAATACCCTATCAGCTATTTTATTTCTTGGAGCCTCACATATCCCAGCTACCCCTGAACTAACATCCATAAACTTAATAACCAAAGCCGCACTGCTATCAATCCTCTTCCTCTGGGTTCGAGCCTCTTACCCACGGTTCCGATATGATCAGCTCATGCACCTGATCTGAAAAAATTTTCTACCAATTACCCTTGCAATTGTACTATGACACGCCGCCCTCCCAATTGCATTCGCAGGCCTTCCACCCCAACTATAATAACACAAATAGAGCTGTGCCTGAATGCCCAAGGACCACTTTGATAGAGTGATTTACGAGGGTTAAAACCCCTCCAGCTCTTAGAAAAAAAGGATTTGAACCTTTATATTAGAACTCAAAATTCTAAGTGTTTCCATTACACCACTTCCTATATTTTAGTAAGATAAGCTAAATAAGCTATTGGGCCCATACCCCAAAAATGAAGGTTAAAACCCCTCTCCTACTAACCATGATTCAGACACTTTATATAGTTTTTATTTTTTCCCTAGGCTTAGGCACCACCCTAACCTTTGCAAGCAACCACTGATTATACGCCTGAATTGGTGTGGAAATCAGCACCTTCGCAATTATCCCCATTATGGCTCAAAGCCACCATCCTCGTGCAGTAGAAGCCACAGTAAAATATCTTCTCATCCAAGGCGCTGCCGCAGGGTTACTACTATTTGGGACAATCCTCAATGCAGCCCTTGAAAAAAACTGAACTATTACTGAACTCACCCACCCTTTCGCAACTCCTATTGTTTTATTTGCACTAGTCTTAAAACTAGGTCTTGCACCTTGTCATTACTGAGTTCCGGAAATCATACAAGGACTTAACATTAAAACGGGACTAATTCTAGCCACATGACAAAAATTGGCACCATTCGCCCTATTTTTGCAAATATCCCACACCCTCCAACCTTGAATACCACTCTCAATTGGCGTCTTATCTATTATTGCCGCAGGTTGGGCAGGTATAAACCAAACTCAAATCCGTAAAATTTTAGCCTACTCATCAATTGCCCACCTTGGATGAATAGTTGTTGTTATTCAATATGCCCCTAACTTAGCCGTCCTCGCATTAGTAATCTATATTCTCTCAACATTAGCAGCCTTTCTAGCCATAGAACAAACCTCATCAACAAAAATTAATAACCTCTCCCAAGTTTGATCAAAATCACCATCAATATTAACAATAATAATTCTTGTCCTATTATCTTTAGCCGGCCTTCCCCCCCTAACCGGCTTCCTTCCCAAATGACTTGTTTTAAATATAATAGTACAACAACAGATAATTATTATTGCCTTCGTAATTTCAATGTCATCTCTACTCAGCTTATACTTTTATCTTCGACTATGCTACTTCTCTACTTTAACTGTTTTCCCAGCCACAACTAAAATTTCCCTTCACTGACGTCACCAGATAAAAAAACAAAACATCACAATAGCAACAGTCGCAACCACCTCTTTAATTCTTTTACCCCTTGCACCCCTTATCTCAGCACTTATACTCTTTTACCTTTAACTACCTACATTATTTTCACTTAGAGTCTTAAGTTAATTATAAACTTTGGGCCTTCAAAGCCCAAAATGAAGGTTAAACTCCTTCAGACTCTGACATTTATAAGACTTGCAGGATTTTATCCCACATCTTTTGAATGCAACCCAAACACTTTAATTAAGCTAAAGCCTTTCTAGGTGGGAAGGCCTCGATCCTACAAACTCTTAGTTAACAGCTAAGTGCCCAATCCAGCGAGCATCCACCTACTTTCCCCGCCCCCTTTAAAAAGGCGGGGAAAGCCCCGGTAGACTCTCATCTACACCTTTGGATTTGCAATCCAACGAGCATTACACTACGGAGCTGGTAAGAAAAGGATTTAAACCTTTGTTTATGGAGCTACAACCCACCGCCTATGCGCTCGGCCATCCTACCTATGGCAATTACCCGTTGATTATTCTCTACTAATCATAAAGACATCGGTACCCTTTACTTAGTATTTGGTGCCTGAGCTGGAATGGTTGGAACAGCTTTAAGCCTCTTAATTCGAGCAGAACTTGGCCAACCCGGAACCCTGCTAGGTGATGACCAAATTTATAATGTTTTGGTTACCGCACATGCTTTCGTCATAATTTTTTTTATAGTTATACCCATCATAATCGGCGGGTTCGGAAATTGACTTGTCCCACTAATAATTGGTGCCCCTGATATGGCCTTTCCCCGAATAAACAATATAAGCTTTTGACTCCTTCCCCCTTCCTTCCTTCTTCTTCTAGCATCATCAGGTGTAGAGGCTGGGGCCGGAACCGGTTGAACCGTATACCCCCCACTTGCCGGTAACCTGGCGCATGCTGGAGCTTCCGTAGACCTTACTATTTTTTCACTTCACCTGGCCGGTGTATCTTCAATTCTAGGAGCAATTAATTTTATTACAACCATCATCAATATAAAACCTCCAGCTATTTCACAATACCAAACACCCTTATTTGTCTGAGCTGTTCTAGTTACAGCCGTCCTCCTTCTACTCTCACTCCCAGTCTTAGCAGCTGGAATCACAATACTCCTAACGGACCGAAACCTGAATACCTCATTCTTTGACCCAGCTGGAGGGGGAGACCCAATTCTTTACCAACACCTATTCTGATTCTTTGGGCACCCAGAAGTATACATTTTAATTTTACCCGGTTTTGGAATAATCTCCCACATTGTTGCCTACTACGCAGGTAAAAAAGAACCCTTCGGCTATATGGGGATAGTCTGAGCCATAATAGCAATTGGTCTTTTAGGGTTTATTGTTTGAGCCCACCATATGTTCACTGTTGGTATAGATGTTGATACCCGAGCCTACTTTACTTCTGCAACAATAATTATTGCAATTCCAACCGGCGTTAAAGTTTTTAGCTGATTAGCTACCCTTCACGGTGGCTCAATTAAATGAGAAACACCGCTCTTTTGAGCCCTAGGTTTTATTTTTCTTTTCACGGTAGGAGGCCTAACAGGCATTGTTCTTGCAAACTCCTCTTTAGATATTGCCCTCCATGACACTTATTACGTAGTCGCACACTTCCACTATGTATTGTCCATAGGAGCTGTATTTGCCATCATGGGGGCCTTCGTCCACTGGTTTCCTTTATTCTCAGGTTACACCCTTCATAGCACCTGAACCAAAATCCATTTTTGTGTGATGTTTGTAGGTGTAAACTTAACCTTTTTCCCTCAACACTTCTTAGGGTTAGCTGGAATGCCACGGCGATATTCAGACTATCCAGATGCCTATGCCCTCTGAAACACTGTCTCATCTATCGGCTCACTCATATCCCTAATTGCCGTAATCATATTCTTATTTATTTTATGAGAAGCTTTCGCTGCCAAGCGAGAAGTTCTTTCTACTGAACTCACACACGTTAATGCTGAGTGACTGCACGGATGTCCCCCACCTTACCACACATTTGAAGAGCCCGCTTTAGTCCAAGCCCCACTTCACGAGAAAGGAAGGAATCGAACCCCCTCATTCTGGTTTCAAGCCAGTCGCATAACCATTTCTGCTTCTTTCTTCTTAAAGTACTAGTAAAAATATTACACTGCCTTGTCAAGGCAGAATTGCGAGTTAAAACCTCGCGTATTTTAAGTCTTTATATTATGGCCCACCCCTCACAACTAGGATTCCAAGACGCGGCTTCACCCGTGATAGAAGAGTTCCTCCACTTTCATGACCACGCACTAATAATTGTTTTTTTAATTAGTACTCTTGTCTTATATATTATTGTTGCCATAGTTTCTACTAAACTAACGAATAAATATATTCTGGACTCCCAAGAAATTGAGATTGTATGAACTATGCTCCCAGCAGTCATCCTATTTCTTATTGCCTTCCCATCCCTACGAATTCTTTATCTTATAGATGAAATTAATAACCCTCACTTAACTGTTAAAGCCTTAGGACATCAATGATACTGAACATACGAGTATACAGACTACCAAGACCTTAGCTTTGACTCATATATAATCCCCACCCAAGATTTATCACCAGGTCAATATCGTCTTCTAGAAACAGACCACCGTATAGTAGTTCCTATACATTCCCCAATTCGTGTCTTAATTGCATCTGACGACGTCCTTCACTCCTGAGCCGTCCCGGCTTTAGGTATTAAAACAGATGCTATGCCCGGACGACTTAATCAAGCAGCTTTTATTGCTGTTCGGCCTGGCGTGTATTTTGGACAATGCTCCGAAATCTGTGGCGCCAACCATAGCTTTATGCCAATTGTAGTTGAAGCCGTACCATTAGACCACTTTGAAAACTGATCCTCCCTAATACTTGATGCCTCATTAGAAAGCTGTAAGGGTCCAGCATTAGCCTTTTAAGCTAAAAGTTGGTGGCTCCCAACCACCTCTAGTGATATGCCTCAATTAATCCTAAATCCTTGATTTTTTATTCTAGTAGTGTCATGATTAATTTTTTTGACAATTATCCCATCCAAAATTATGAAACATTATTTCAACAATGAACCAGAAACAAGCACCACCCGTAAGCCAAAAACTCACGCCTGAGACTGAACTTGGCACTAGGCTTTTTTGATCAGTTTTTAAGCCCCACTCACCTAGGCATTCCTCTTATTGCTATCGCCATACTATTTCCATGAATTCTTTACCCATCTCCTTCAAATCGCTGACTAAACAACCGATTAATCACACTCCAAGGTCAGTTTTTTAATCGTTTCACCCAACAACTATTTCTCCCCCTAAACCAAAGTGGCCACAAATGAGCCCTAATATTCATATCATTAATAGTATTTTTATTATCAATTAATCTCCTGGGCCTTTTACCTTACACCTTTACACCAACAACTCAACTATCTCTCAATATAGGACTTGCTATCCCATTTTGATTAGCCACAGTAATTATTGGGATACGAAATCAACCAACTGCAGCCTTGGGCCACCTTTTACCAGAAGGTACCCCCGTACCTCTTATCCCTGCTTTAATTATCATCGAAACTATTAGTTTATTTATTCGCCCAATTGCCCTAGGCGTTCGATTAACTGCCAACCTGACAGCCGGCCACCTTTTAATTCAACTTATTGCTTCCGCAATCCCTGTTCTTCTAGTTTCATTTGCCCCCATTGCCTTATTAACATTTATTGTTCTTCTTCTATTAACGATTCTTGAAGTTGCAGTTGCCATAATTCAAGCATATGTTTTTGTCCTTCTAGTAAGCTTATATCTACAAGAAAACATTTATGACCCACCAAGCACATGCATATCACATAGTTGACCCAAGCCCTTGACCCCTGACTGGCGCAATTGCAGCTCTTTTAATAACATCAGGTCTCGCAATTTGATTCCACTTTCACTCAACCACACTAATAAGCTTAGGACTAGTTCTTCTTCTTTTAACAATACTACAATGATGACGTGACATTATTCGTGAGGGGACCTTCCAAGGCCATCATACTCCCCCCGTTCAAAAAGGCCTCCGCTATGGTATAATTTTATTTATTACATCTGAAGTGTTCTTTTTTCTCGGATTTTTCTGAGCCTTTTATCACTCAAGCCTCGCACCTACTCCTGAGCTTGGAGGATGCTGACCACCAACAGGAATCTCTACACTTGACCCATTTGAAGTCCCCCTTTTAAACACCGCTGTTCTCCTAGCATCTGGTGTTACAGTTACCTGAGCACATCATAGCCTTATAGAGGGGGAACGCAAACAAGCCATTCAAGCTCTTACTCTCACTATTCTACTAGGCTTCTATTTCACTGCGCTTCAAGCTATAGAATACTACGAAGCCCCCTTCACAATTGCTGATGGAGTATATGGCTCAACCTTCTTTGTTGCCACAGGCTTTCATGGACTCCACGTAATTATTGGCTCAACATTCCTAGCAGTCTGCCTACTTCGGCAAGTTCAATACCACTTTACTTCTAACCATCATTTTGGGTTTGAAGCAGCTGCCTGATACTGACATTTCGTAGATGTTGTATGACTTTTCCTTTACGTCTCTATTTACTGATGAGGATCATATCTTTCTAGTATCATATAGTACAAATGACTTCCAATCATTTAGTCTTGGTTAAACCCCAAGGAAAGATAATGAATTTAATTACAACCATTTTCCTTATCTCAGCGGCTTTATCTACACTATTAGCCCTAGTCTCATTCTGACTACCTCAAATATCGCCCGACGCTGAAAAACTTTCCCCTTATGAATGTGGTTTCGACCCATTAGGATCAGCCCGCCTTCCATTTTCCCTACGGTTTTTCCTAGTCGCTATTCTTTTTCTTCTCTTTGACCTAGAAATCGCCCTTCTCCTCCCACTACCCTGAGGTAATCAACTTTTAGCCCCCTTATCAACTGTGTTCTGAGCCGCACTTATTCTCATTCTTTTAACACTTGGATTAGTATACGAATGACTTCAAGGGGGCCTCGAGTGAGCCGAATAAGGCGTTAGTCTAATTAAGACTTCTGATTTCGGCTCAGAAAACTGTGGTTAAAGTCCATAACCCCTTTTATGTCACTCACTCATTTTAGTTTTTCTTCAGCTTTCATGCTAGGCCTCGCCGGCCTGGCCTTCCACCGAACCCACCTATTATCGGCCCTGCTATGCCTAGAGGGGATAATACTATCCTTATTTATTGCTATGGCCCTATGAACCCTGCAACTAGAATCGTCCTCTTCTTCCGCAGCCCCAATACTTCTTCTTACCTTCTCTGCATGTGAAGCCAGCATAGGACTAGCCCTTCTTGTTGCCACAGCACGAACCCACGGAACCGACCGCCTACAAAGTCTTAACCTACTACAATGCTAAAAATTCTTATCCCAACAATTATACTATTTCCAACCATTTGACTATCAAACCAAAAATGATTATGAACACACACAACAATTCAAAGCCTATTTATTGCTTTAATTAGCCTAACCTGACTAAAATGAAATTCAGAGACAGGGTGGGCAACCTCTAACTTTTATCTAGGCACAGACCTACTATCCACCCCCCTTTTAATTCTCACCTGTTGACTCCTCCCTCTAATAATTCTTGCCAGTCAAAATCACACTAATCAAGAACCACTCAACCGACAGCGGATTTATCTGACACTTATAGTTTTTCTCCAGACTTTTCTTATTATAGCATTTGGTGCCACCGAAATTATTATGTTTTATGTAATATTTGAAGCAACATTAATTCCAACCCTCGTTATTATTACTCGTTGAGGAAGCCAGGCCGAACGCCTTAACGCAGGCACCTACTTTTTATTATATACTTTAGCTGGCTCTCTTCCATTACTAATTGCCCTCCTCCTCCTTCAACAAAACACTGGCACACTGTCCATGTTAGTCCTTCAGCACCAACAAACCACCGCCCTCCTTTCTTGAGGTGATAAAATCTGATGAGCCGGCTGTATAATTGCCTTTCTTGTAAAAATACCTCTCTATGGGGTCCACTTATGGCTCCCTAAAGCACACGTAGAGGCCCCTATTGCTGGGTCAATAGTCTTAGCAGCAATCCTGCTAAAACTCGGGGGGTACGGAATAATCCGAATTACAATAACCCTGGACCCACTAACAAAGGATATGGCCTATCCATTTATTATCTTAGCCCTTTGAGGAATAATTATAACGGGCTCAATTTGCCTACGACAAACTGACCTAAAATCACTAATTGCTTACTCCTCAGTAAGTCATATAGGCCTGGTTGCAGCGGGGATTCTTATTCAAACCCCCTGAGGCTTTTCAGGGGCCATTGCTTTAATAATTGCCCATGGCCTTGTCTCTTCAGCCCTCTTCTGTTTAGCCAACACCACATATGAGCGAACACACAGTCGAACAATAATCCTAGCCCGAGGACTACAAATACTTTTTCCCTTAGCAGCCTTATGATGATTTATTGCCAACCTGGCTAACCTCGCCTTACCCCCCCTTCCCAACCTTATGGGAGAACTAGTGATTATTGCAGCCCTTTTTAACTGATCCTACTGAACATTGATTTTTACAGGCCTAGGCACCCTAATTACAGCTGCCTACTCCCTCCACCTCTTTCTTACATCACAACGAGGGCCTACCCCGACCCATATCTTAGGACTCTACCCCTTTCACACACGAGAACACCTGTTACTAGCAATGCACTTAATTCCAGTTACACTTCTTATTGTAAAACCAGAGCTAATATGGGGATGGTGCTACTGTAGATATAGTTTAAACAAAACATTAGATTGTGGTTCTAAAAATAAGGGTTAAAGTCCCCTTATCCACCGAGAGAGGTCATGAGACAGCAAAAACTGCTAATTCTTGCCACCGCAGCTAAACTCCGCGGCTCACTCACGCTTCTAAAGGATAACAGCTCATCCATTGGTCTTAGGAACCAAAAACTCTTGGTGCAAATCCAAGTAGCAGCTATGCACACAACATCCATAATTCTAACATCCTCTCTAATTCTTACACTTAGCATTCTTCTTTTTCCTCTGCTAACATCAATAAGCCCTTCACCCCTAAAACCCGAATGAGCGACCACCCATGTAAAAACAGCCGTAAGCACTGCATTCTTTATTAGCTTAATTCCACTAATAATTTTTCTAGACCAAGGAGTAGAAAACATCTTAACCAATTGAAACTGAATTAATATCATAAATTTTGATATTAACATTAGCTTTAAATTTGATCACTACTCCGTAATTTTTACCCCCATCGCTTTATTTGTTACTTGATCTATTCTAGAGTTCGCATCCTGATATATACACTCAGATCCCAACATTAACCGCTTTTTCAAATACCTCCTTCTTTTTCTTGTAGCCATAATTATTCTAGTTACTGCTAATAATATATTTCAACTTTTTATAGGTTGAGAGGGCGTTGGTATCATATCCTTTCTACTGATCGGCTGATGATATGGACGTGCAGACGCTAATACAGCAGCACTTCAGGCAGTACTTTACAACCGAGTCGGTGACATTGGATTAATCCTTAGCATGACCTGAATTGCAACAAACTTAAACTCATGGGAAATTCAACAAATCTTCTTATTATCTAAAGAATATGACATAACAATCCCACTTTTTGGTCTTATCTTAGCCGCCACCGGAAAATCAGCCCAATTTGGTCTACACCCCTGACTTCCCTCTGCCATAGAGGGCCCAACTCCTGTATCAGCCCTACTACACTCTAGCACTATGGTCGTAGCCGGTATTTTCCTTTTAATCCGACTTCACCCCATCATGGAAAACAACCAGCTAGCCCTAACAACCTGTCTTTGTCTTGGAGCCCTAACCACCTTATTTACTGCTACCTGCGCCCTAACCCAAAATGATATCAAAAAAATTGTAGCTTTCTCCACATCCAGTCAACTGGGCCTAATAATAGTTACTATTGGCCTTAACCAACCACAATTAGCATTTCTACACATCTGCACCCACGCCTTTTTTAAAGCAATATTATTCTTATGCTCCGGCTCAATTATTCACAGCCTAAACGACGAACAAGACATCCGAAAAATGGGAGGACTACATAAACTTATACCGTTTACCTCCTCTTGTTTAACCGTTGGAAGCCTAGCCTTAACAGGAACCCCCTTTCTTGCAGGATTCTTCTCGAAAGACGCCATCATTGAAGCCCTTAATACCTCTTACCTAAACGCCTGAGCACTTACCCTCACCCTTATCGCCACCTCTTTTACCGCAGTCTATAGCTTCCGCTTAATCTTCTTTGCCACAATGGGAACTCCACGATTTAACCCGGTTTCACCAATTAATGAGAATTACCCAACCGTAATAAATCCTATCAAACGTCTTGCCTGAGGAAGCATTGTTGCAGGGTTAGTTATTACATCAAACTTCTTACCCTTAAAAACCCAAACTATAACTATACCCATAATCTACAAACTACTTGCCCTTACAGTTACAATTATTGGACTCCTAACTGCTATTGAATTAGCAAAGTTAGCCTCTAAACAACTCAAAATTACCCCTACTTTAACACTTCATAATTTTTCTAATATACTAGGATTTTTCCCATCAACAATTCACCGCTTATCACCAAAACTTAACCTCACCCTCGGACAACTAATTGCCACCCAACTCCTAGATCAAATTTGACTTGAAAAATCAGGCCCTAAGGGAATTGCATCCACACAGACTAAAATAGCCCATTACGCTAGCGACCCTCAACAGGGGATAATTAAAACCTACCTAACCATCTTCTTTTTAACTACCATCTTAGCCATTCTCCTAGTTCTTCTTTAAACTGCCCGAAGAGCCCCCCGACTTAACCCCCGAGTTAATTCTAAAACAACAAACAAAGTAAGCAACAACCCATAACCCCCAATTATTAACATTAACCCCCCAGAAGAAAATAACATGGCCACTCCTACAGTCTCAGCCCGCAACATATAAAAACCCCCTTCATCAAGAATTGACCAAAACCCATATCACCCCCCACATAGATACCACCCCACCCCTCCTACTCCTAGTGAGTAGGCCACAACATATCCAATAACTGATTGATCCCCTCAACTTTTAGGATAAGGCTCTGCAGCCAAAGCCGCTGAATAAGCAAATACAACAAGCATCCCCCCCAAATAAATTAAAAACAATACTAAAGACAAAAAAGACCCGCCATGCCCTACCAAAATTCCACAACCGACTCCTGCCGCCATAACCAACCCTAAAGCCGCAAAATAAGGCGAAGGGTTGGAAGCAACAGCTACTAAACTAATGATTAAACTTAACAAAAATAAATAAAGAAAAAAATTCATAATTCTTGCCCGGACTTTAACCAAGACCAATGGCTTGAAAAACCACCGTTGTATTCAACTACAAGAACCTCTAATGGCCAACCTACGAAAAACGCACCCCCTCCTAAAAATTGCCAACGACGCACTTATTGACCTACCTGCCCCCTCCAACATCTCAGCATGATGAAATTTTGGCTCCCTTCTCCTACTCTGCTTAATAATACAAATCTTAACTGGGTTATTTTTAGCTATGCACTACACCTCAGACGTCTCTATAGCTTTTTCTTCCGTCGCCCACATCTGTCGAGATGTAAACTACGGTTGAATCATCCGAAACATGCACGCTAACGGAGCCTCATTCTTCTTTATCTGTATTTACCTCCACATTGGTCGAGGTCTTTATTACGGTTCTTATCTCTACAAAGAAACATGAAATATCGGCGTAGTCCTTCTTCTTCTGGTTATAATAACTGCATTCGTAGGCTACGTACTGCCCTGAGGACAAATATCCTTTTGAGGCGCCACAGTCATTACAAACTTACTCTCCGCCGTCCCCTATATAGGAGATATACTAGTTCAATGAATTTGAGGAGGGTTTTCTGTAGATAATGCAACCCTTACCCGATTCTTTGCCTTCCACTTTATCCTTCCATTTGTAATTGTAGCTGCTACTCTCCTCCATGCCTTATTTCTTCATGAAACAGGCTCAAACAACCCAGCTGGCTTAAACTCTGACACAGACAAAATCTCTTTTCACCCCTACTTCTCCTACAAAGACCTCCTTGGCTTCATTATTCTTCTAGTCACTCTAGCATCCTTGGCCTTATTTACCCCTAACCTTTTAGGTGACCCAGAAAATTTTAGCCCAGCCAACCCCTTAGTTACACCACCACATATTAAACCCGAATGATATTTCTTATTTGCCTACGCCATTCTACGATCAATCCCAAACAAACTTGGCGGGGTTTTAGCCCTTTTATTCTCCATTCTTGTACTTATACTAGTGCCCCTTTTACACACATCAAAACAACAAGGTTTAACCTTCCGCCCCTTAACACAATTCCTCTTCTGAACCTTAGTTGCAGATGTAATTATTCTCACATGAATTGGGGGCATGCCCGTCGAACACCCCTTCGTAATCATCGGCCAAATCGCTTCCGTCCTCTACTTTGCACTATTTCTCATCTTTAACCCTCTGGCCGGCCTCGTAGAAAACAAACTTTTTAACTAACCTGCCCTAGTAGCTTAAACATAAAGCATCGGTTTTGTAATCCGAAGACCGGGGGTTAAACTCCCCCCTAGTGCCAGAAAAGAAAGATTTTAACTTCCACCACTATCTCCCAAAGATAGAATTCTAAATTAAACTATTTCCTGACATACTATGCCTATTACACCTATATGTACTAGGACATACTATGCCTATTACACCTATATGTACTAGGACATACTATGCCTATTACACCTATATGTACCTAGGACATACTATGCCTATTACACCTATATGTACTAGGACATACTATGCCTATTACACCTATATGTACTAGGACATACTATGCCTATTACACCTATATATATATGTTTTAATTACATTAACAGTAAATATACATACTAATTATCAGTACATGAACATGTTACCAAACAAATTAAATAAAACATTACAATGGTATCTCAAAAGTAAATTAAATAAAACAAGACAATTGTTTATCCACATAAGCTTAACATCAACATTTTCATACGGTTTATCACTTAAAATCGGAGCTCAAATGGTTTTAGTAGCGAGAGACCACCAACTAAATTAATTAAATGTCCACGGTCCTTGATGGGTCAGGGACAATTATTGTGGGGGTCGCACCAAATGAACTATTACTGGCATCTGGTTCCTATTTCAGGGCCATTAGTGGTAAACATTCCCCACCCGGATAACTATGCCTGGCATCTGATTAATGGTGTTGATCCGATTGTCCATGACCCACCATGCCAAGGCGTTCTTTTAAATGCATAGGGTTCCTTTTTTTTTTAGGTCTCTTTCACTTGACATTGGTCACTTTCCGGCGGTATATTAAAGGAAGGGAGTACATTTCCTTGAATTAAATATTAAAAATGTAGTTCTTCACAACATATCCTTTTAAATTGCATATTTTTATATCAAGAGCATACACTGTCCTTACTCAACCCATTATCCCTTAAGGTATCCCCCCCCCTACCCCCCCCCACGATTTACTTTTTACTAGAAAGGCCCCCTCCCAGCACGCCCATGAGCTATACAAACAAACATGCTAAAAATTTTACCTAAAATATTTATAATGCACTGTAACATTACCCTAGGAAAAATCTAAAATACCCCTAATATTTAGATTTACTTTATTTAGAAAAACCTCTTAGCATACCCAAACAGTATACTAAAAATTTTACATAAAAATATTTATAATGCACTGTAAACACCTTTTCTGCTTTTTACCTATACCCCCTAAAACAA